GAATACCCGCTATGGTAGAATATTCGTGTGAGACTTTCTCAGATTTTACACGTGTGATACATGTTCCTTCTATTTCTCCAAGTAAAGCTCTTCGCATTGCAATGCCTATTGTGTCGGCTTGACCTTTCATAAGTGGAGACAGAATAAAACGTCCATAATAAAGACGTTTACTGTCTATTCTTGATTCAACACACTTCCACTGTAGTGTCCGAGTAGATACTGTTATTTTCTCTCGAACCATAGTAATAGTATTTGATTGGATCATTGAATCATTTATTTCTCTTGTTTTTCTTGAAAGTTCTTCAATATACATTCCTATACACGTCTTTTTTTCGGAGGTCTACAGCCATTATGTGGCATAGGGGTTACATCTCGTACGAAAGTTAATAACATACCACTTCTACGAATAGCTCGAAGCGCTGCGTCTCTTCCGAGACCGGGACCTTTTATCATGACTTCTGCTCGTTGCATACCTTGATCTACTACCGTACGAATAGCATTTGCTGCTGCGGTTTGAGCAGCAAATGGTGTCCCTCTTCTCGTACCCTTGAATCCACAAGTACCGGCGGAAGACCACGAAACCACTCGACCCCGTACATCTGTAACAGTGACAATGGTATTATGGAAACTTGCTTGAACATGAATAACTCCCTTTGGTATTCTACGCGCACTCTTACGTGAACTAATACGCCCATTCTTACGTGAACCAATTCTCGGTATAGCTTTTGCCATATTTTATCATCTCATAAATATGAGTCGGAGATATGGATATATCCATTTCATGTTAAAACAGATTCCTTATTTTTTTATGTATCGCTTGCTTTATCGAGTCTGATTATCCCTGTCTTTGTTTATGTCTCGGGTTGGAACAAATTACTATAATTCGTCCCCGCCTACGGATTAGTCGACATTTTTCACAAATTTTACGAACAGAAGCTCTTATTTTCATATTTGTCATTCCTTATCTTAAATCTGAATCTACTTCTTGGAAGAAAATAAGTTTCTTTAGATTTTGCATCTTGAATCGTATTCTCGCGAAAGGGATGTTCAAGTTAAAAAATCACCTAATCCTTCGAATCCTTGTTGCGGAGTCGATAAATTATGCGTCCTCTGGTTGAATCATAACGACTTACTTCAATTTTGACTCTATCTCCTGGTAGTATCCGTATAAAACTGCGTCGGATCTTTCCTGAAACATAACCTAGAATCAGATCTTCATTATCTAAACGAACCCGGAACATGCCATTGGGAAGCGATTCGGTAATTAAACCTTCATGAATCCATTTTTGTTCTTTCATTCCAGGTAAAGCCCCCTTGAAGTATCAACTAATGGAGGAGGAACAATATTAGACAACTCGTCCCTTTTCTTTTTTTTTTTACAATTACAAATAATAAGTTTTGAATCCAATTTGTATATTAAAAAGATTACCATATATAACACAAAATTTCTCCACCGATTCCTTCTAGTCGAGCCTCTCGGTCTGTCATTATACCTCGAGAAGTAGAAATAATTACAATTCCCATCCCGCCTAAAATTCGAGGAATTCGTTGAGAGTTAGAATAAATTCGTAGACCAGGTCGACTGATCCGTTTTAAATTAAAAATATTTCTATAGGGTCCTTTCCTATTCCTTCTATGTCGCAGCGTTAAAACCAAAAAATATTTGTTGTTTTCTCGATGTTTTCTCACGTTTTCGATAAAACCTTCTCGTAAAAGTATTTTAACAATATTTTCGGTAATATTAGTAGATGTTATTCGAACCACTCTTTTTTTATCCATATCAGCATTTCTTATAGAGGTTATTATCTCAGCAATAGTGTCCCTACCCATGATGAACTAAAATTGTTAGTGACTCCAAATTTGATATAATCAACATGTCTTTCTTTTTTTTTTTTTACTTATTTGTTTATGAATAATTAATAAAGGTATATACGTGAGATACAATCTATTTATTAATCTATTTCTTTCAAATACCCTATTAGAAACATATCACGATCTTGGTTTATAATACCTCGGGAGCTAATGAAACTATTTTAGTAAAATTGAATTGTCTCAACTCCCGTGCGATCGCGCCAAAAATTCGAGTTCCTTTGGGATTTCCTTCTTGATCAATAACAACTGCAGCGTTGTCATCATATCGTATTATCATACCATTGTTACGTTTGAGTTCTTTACAGGTACGCACAATTACAGCTCTGACCACCTCTGATCTTTCTAGGGGCATATTTGGTACTGCTTCTTTGATAACAGCAACAATAACGTCACCAATATGAGCATATCGACGATTGCTAGCTCCTATGATTCGAATACACATCAATTCTCGAGCCCCGCTGTTATCTGCTACATTTAAATGGGTCTGAGGTTGAATCATATCATTTTGTAATCTGTTCTTTCAATGCAAAATACGAAGAAAAAAAAAAAAAAAGAAATATTCTTTGTCTAAAATAAAAAAATTTGCAATTTTCCAAGACACATTTCGCTTGGTTCTACTTTTTTATCCCTTATCCCGAAATAATGAATTGAGTCCGTATAGGCATTTTTGATGCTGCTATTGAAATAGCCGTTCTAGCTATATTTTCTGTTACTCCGCCCATTTCATAAAGTATTCGACCCGGTTTAACAACAGCTACCCAATATTCGGGGGACCCCTTACCTGAGCCCATACGCGTTTCAGCGGGTCTTACTGTAATTGGTTTGTCTGGAAATATACGTACCCATATTTTTCCACCACGACGTACATTTCGTGTCATTGCTCGGCGACCGGCTTCTATTTGTCTAGCTGTGATCCAAGCAGGTTCAAGTGCCTGAAGGGCATATTTACCGAAACATATATCATTCCCTCGATAAGATATTCCTTTCATTCTTCCTCTATGTTGTTTACGGAATCTGGTTCTTTTGGGGTTATAGTTGATGATTCTTTCTTAATTTCATCTCTACTACAGAACCAGACGTGAGAATTTCTTCTCATCTGGCTCCTCGCGAATATGAATAAAAGGATTCAAAAAAAAAAATATTAAATTTGAGGTAAGATAGAATATTTTTTTTTTTAATTGTTTTTTTTTATCGTTCAAATTTAGCAATCAAAAAAAAAGAAAGTTTTCGCGGGCGAATATTTACTCTTCTATTTCAATTTTAGGATTGTCTCGTGACTTCTCGGAATAGATGAATTGATCTCCGGTTCGTTCCGCCATCCCGACCAGTGAATCATTAAGATTCATTTTAATAAAATCTTTTGTATTCACAGTTTCCATCGTTCCCATCACTTCTTATTTAATGGTTAGGTCCAAATTTTACAATGGAGCTCATAATGAAATTTGTTCTTGAGTCAATTTTCTCAGTCTTTATTGGCTCGAAGCTCTTTATTTTTTTGTTTTGTTCTAGTTCTGTTCTATAAGAAGAGTCATTTAATTATGGATGAATCAGTATTGATGCTTTATTACACTGTCTTTTTTATGAGATTACTCATCGACCTTACATATTGGAATTCTATATCATTGATATTTTTTCTCTTTCTCTCATCCTTCCATTTATCCACAGCTTTCTTCTCTCTTTTACTTTACAACTTAAAATCATATTGATTTTAAGTTTTTGCAAAAACAAAAAAATTTCAGTTGCTACAAAGATGTGATTGATATATCACATTTTGACTGCTTCTTTAGCTTTAAATCGAGATAATGCGAAGTGATGAGTTGGTTATTAGTTCATATATTATGGGGCTGATTTCTAACCCCAAAAAGCCAACGAGTCACACACTAAGCATAGCAATTTTATCAAACGGTTAATCGAATTTTTATTCAACCTTATAGAATTAAAATTAGAATTGCTAGTTTTGAGAAAAAAAAAAAAGAATGAAGGGGTTTAGCTTTCGAGATAGAAGGAAAAGAAAAATACAAGTTTCTTATTCCTCGTCTATAAATATCCAAATTTTTATGCCTAATACACCATAGATAGTTCGAACTTTATAGGAACAATAATCAATTTTAGCTCGAAGGGTTTGTAGGGGAACCCTACCTTCTCTAATCCATTCGACACGTGCAATTTCTTTTCCGTCAATACGCCCTGCAATTTGGACTTGAATTCCTTTTGTATTTGCTTGTTCAGTTAATTCAATAGCTTTTTTCATTGCTTTTCGAAATGAAACTCTATTCTTTAATTGTCCGGCTATATATTCGGCAAGAATATTAGGGTTTCCATAAGGTTTTACAATTTTTGTGATGGCAATGTTAAGTTTTCGGTTCACACAATTAAATTCTTTTTGTAGAGTCATCTGTAGTTCTTCGATTCCTCGCGGTCGATTTTCTAGTAATGGCTTGGGGAATCCCATAAAAATTATTACCTGGATCAGATCGATTCTTTTTTGAATCTCTATACGTGCAATTCCCTCTACCCCAGAGGATATTTTTGTATTCTTTTGTACATAATTCTTAATACAATTTCTTATTTTTTGATCTTCTTGTAGACCCTCAGAATAATTTTTTGGTTGTGCAAACCAAAGAGAATGATGACCTTGGGTTGTACCAAGTCTGAAACCTAGTGGATTTATTTTTTGTCCCATACTCCTCCACTACTATACATATCATGATACACCATAGCTTTATGGTTATTTTTCCATTTAGGGTTTTTTAACGAATTTATCTCTACATATTCATCATCTAAAGATATATCTTTCATTACAATAGTTATATGACAGGTAGGTCTTTTTATAGGATAACTACGTCCTCGAGCCCGGGGTTTAAATTTCTTTATGGTAGTACCCTTGTTGACTTCGGCTTTACTAATCAGTAAATTGGCTTCGTTGGAACCCATATTGGAACTAGCATTTGCTGCTGCAGAATAAACTAATTTAAAAATGGGATAACATGCTCGATAAGGCATGAGCTCTAGTATCATAAGTGTTTCTTCATAAGAATGTCCACGAATTTGATCAATTATTCTTCGTGCTTTGTCAGCAGACATAGATATATGTTGAGCTAAAGCATATATTTCTGTTTTTTTTTTTT